TTACCTCTTTTTTCCACTTTCAAACAAATTGAAATGATTGAAGTTTTGCTATTTGGAATCGTGTTAGGTTTAATTCCTATTACTTTGGCTGGATTATTCGTAACTGCATATTTACAATACAGACGTGGTGATCAGTTGGACCTTTGATTAATTAACATCTCTCTTTGTTTTTTATTGACCTCCTCCTTTCTTTTCTTTAAGCCGCAGGAGGTCAAATTCAGATTGCTGTTCAAGTTAGTGAATTAGTGAAGTTATTTCAGTGTAATTTGACCTAACAAGAACGAAATCACGCTCTGTAGGATTTGAACCTACGACATTGGGTTTTGGAGACCCACGTTCTACCGAACTGAACTAAGAGCGCTTTCTTATCACAATAGAGAAAAGACTGTGATTCTTTTTGTAACCCAATATAGTTTGCATGCATATACTATCATATATAGTATCATAAAATGATAGATTTTCCATGTCTAATTTAATCGATCTCAATTGATTCCTCCTTCCTGCTCAGAGGAGAAGTAATAGGTAGGGATGACAGGATTTGAACCCGTGACATTTTGTACCCAAAACAAACGCGCTACCAAGCTGCGCTACATCCCTTTCAATTGGTCTACAGTGTCATTGTATAGAATGTATAGAATACCTGTCTTGTTTTCCATATCGTTATTTCTTCCATTAATATACACAATTTAGCTTGCCATTTATTCTTTTTGGTCTCATATCATATAACATATAATAATAATAAAAGACTTATATACATACATATGAACCGTAAAAAAATGAATATTTTTCGGGAATGCTCAGGAAGAAAGGGACGTTTCTCTTTTAAGAAAAGGAAAAAAAAAAATATATTATCTACCGAATCATTGTACATTTCAATTTGAATTAGGGATTCGGCGTACAAATAAAAGTGGTCCTTAACTACATATGCATCTGATCATATATCTATTACCGTTATGTATTACAATAAAGAAGGAGGATTTTCAATGCGAGATCTAAAAACATATCTCTCCGCGGCACCGGTACTAAGTACTCTATGGTTCGGGTCTTTAGCAGGTTTATTAATAGAGATCAATCGTTTATTCCCGGATGCGTTGACATTCCCTTTTTTTTCATTCTAGTTATTGACATGGGAAGGGTTGAAGAAGATTAGAGATACAATCAAATATCTGTGACTAATTCCTCTCTCCCTCTTTTCTCTTTTTAGAATTAGAATAAGGAAGGAAAGAGAAAGAATAAAAACCTCAGTGAAACTCGGGTTCAGGCTCAAATAAAATTAATAATAGAGTGAGAAGAAATGTGGGTCTAGGGCAACAGTATCATACAAGATACTTAAATAAAATACTGTACTGCAATTAGAAATATAGTTAGAAATCATTGTATTACTTATTATTTACTATTACTCTATTGATTGCAAGGAAATCTTTCATAATTGGTTTCGAGTTAGCAACTTCTATTTTTTTCGTTCCTTTCTTCTTCGCTTCGGATCGAAAAAATGGAAGAGTTGAGTGAATCAAAAACCCCAAGGAGGTTCATGGCCAAGAGTAAAGATGTCCGAGTAATGGTTATTTTGGAATGTACCAGTTGTGTCCGAAATGGTGTTAATAAAGAATCAACGGGCATTTCCAGATATATTACTCAAAAGAATCGACACAATACGCCTAGTCGATTGGAATTGAGAAAATTCTGTTCCTATTGTTATAAACATACGATTCATGGGGAGATAAAGAAATAGATCGAACCGAGCGCCTGTGTGTCACCCTTCCAAGGAACAGGAAAAATGACATATTATATATAAATACAACATATATTTAAATATAAACAAACCTATATATAATATATAAACAAACCAAATCCTATTTATTAATTCTAATTCATTTTTGATCCGACCGAAATAGGATTTTCGGGATAAGGAATAAACAAACCATGGATAAATCCAAGCGACCTTTTCTTAAATCCAAACGATCTTTTCGTAGGCGTTTGCCTCCGATCCAACCGGGGGATCTAATTGATTATAGAAACATGAGTTTAATTAGTCGATTTATTAGTGAACAAGGAAAAATATTATCTAGACGAGTGAATAGATTGACCTTGAAACAACAACGATTAATTACTATTGCTATAAAACAAGCTCGTATTTTATCTTCGTTACCTTTTCTTAATAACGAAAAACAATTTGAAAGAACCGAGTCGACCCCTAGAACTACTGGTCTTAGAACCAGAAATAAATAGGCTTACTCTTCAATTGAATCAAAATTCCAATCCGAACTCAAACGCAAATTGATGTTTTGTTCGAAAAATCCGCGAATCCAGATTTGATTGTCGTGTCGTAAGAAAAAAAAAAAAGAATCAGGGAAAAAGAAGAAATCCTTTTTTTTTTGAACGCGTTCGCTCATTTTGACGACTTTATCATATTATTATATTTTATCATACTAATTTCTACTCTACCTTCCCGGAGTTCATTCTCCGGGGAACTCTATTTAAATTATTCCGGTGGATTCCTTCCAATCCCCTTTATTTTAAAATCTCCTTAGAAATCATATAAAGACAATTCCGATTTGATATAGCTATTTGTGCAAGTATTTTACGATTAAGAAGCAATTGCCTCTTGTACAGATCGTGTATTAATATACTATAACTATAGGATACCCTAATATCGCGAATTACTGCATTTATCCGAGTGATCCACAAACGACGAAAATCTCTCTTTTGCCTATCTCTATCCCGATGAGCCGAAACCAAAGCTCTTATTTTCTGTTGAGTAATAGTTCGAGTAAGTCTTGAAGCAGCCCCCCCAAAGCTTGATGCAAATAAACGAATTTTTGCTCTATGTCTCCGAGCTATATATCCTCGTCTAATTCTGGTCATTGAATAAATGAAACTTTGATGAATAACTAATAGATTTCCTTTCTTTCAGTTATTCTTTTCCCTTTTTCTGGTCTATTAATAACAAAACGGATTCTTCCAATGTATAAAATAAAAATTCCAATGGCTTTTGCTACTATAACCTTCCTGACCACGATTTTTTTCTTTTTTCTAGGCATTTCACCTCGAAATAAGAAATTTATTGATACGAAGTATCAAAAACATAGTAAATAAAAAAAGTAGTAAATATAAATGGATAAAGAAATGGTGGTTCCATCGTTTCTATGGTTACTTCTTAAACGGTGAGGTCCTCTCTATACACCGGAGCCCGTTCCTTTATTTAATCCATTTTTGGGGTAACTTGTACAGTTCACGCTCTTTGGCTCTACCCATGAATTATCCAGTAATAGGTCTTTCACAATGAGATCCACCTATACAGTAACGGTATTTAATTATGAAGGTTAGCTAGGTGGCTGACCCTGTTAGTCCGTTCTTGCAAGAGTGGGAACATCATTTTTCTGCTTCATAAATAGGATTTCCCCCGCTTATTGGATAACCATTTGCTACCAATGGGGAATTGCTTTTCATCTTAAACGGAGGTGATTGGATTTGCACCAATGGAAACCATAAATTTCATACACAGTAGAGGGATATAATAGATCTTTTTCTTTTTTAAATGGAGTTCGTCCATTCTATCCTATTCACATTCTATCCTATTCACTGGTACTGATCATTGATACTGGAAAAATAGTTTTCTTTCTTTTGTCCCAGCCCATGATCTGAACGAGTCACACATACACCCTAGTACATGTTCCTCGGCGCTGAGGACATCCCCGAAGGGCGGGGGATTTTGTGACATTTCTGATTGGCTTTCTTGTGTTTCTAATAAGTTGTTTAATAGTTGGCATGCTGAATCGTATACATAATGGGCTGGTTTAGATCGATCCTAACCGGCTGATTATGAATTATACTTCTATTTAATATACTATTAAACCCGGTAAGAAAATAAAAAAAATCTCAACCAAATCGCGGATTTGCGTGAAATCTCTGCTATTTTCATTCAACCGCGACAAGATCAACAATTCCATGAGCTTGGGCTTCTGTTGCTGACATAAAAACATCTCTTTCCATGTCGTCGGATACAACCCATAAGGGTTTGCCCGTTCTTTGTACATAAACCCTTGTGAGGGTTTCGCGCAGTTTCAGTAGTTCTTCTGCTTCCAGGACAGCTTCTCCCGCTTGTGTATCATAAAAAGCACTACCAGGTTGATGGATCATTACCCTGATGATATAACATAATAAATGGTTCGGTTCCTCTATCTCGCATGATGAGGTGAAGAGAAGAGATAAAGAATAACAAGAAAAAAAAGATAGAATTGAACAACCGTACAGGCATCTTTTGCGCATTGCATACGGCTCTATAATGGAATTTATTTTTACCTTCCATCGAAGAAAGAGAAAATATAGGATCTATCAGACCCAGATTGGTAAATGCTCCAACTACCATCCTTTCTTTCGGAGGAATTAAAAAATACTATGATGGTTCCGTTGCTTTATATATTTATTTCGTCTGTGATTCAGCAATCCCAAAGTTTCTTTTTGATCCGATAAAAAAAGGAATTTTTTTTTTTATTTTCGTACTCTTTGATAACATAAATATTGTTAAGAGCCTTCCGGTGTGAAAACAAAAAAGTTTGTGACGCTGAAATGGACTCCCGATAAATAAAATCTGAAATACCTTTTATCTCATACTACTCTTTCGATACATAATCTAATGTTTTGAAAAAACAATAAAAGAATTTTCTCATATCGAATTCGAAGTGCCATGCTATTATTACTTAATATTCCTATTTCATATGGCGAAGGCATAGTCTTATTTTTTCTCTCAAATAAAAAACTCATTGGCGCCAAGCGTGAGGGAATGCTAGACGTTTGGTAATTGCTCCTCCGACCAGGATAAAGGATCCCATTGAAGCGGCTAATCCCATGCATACTGTATGTACATTTGGTCTCACAAATTGCATGGTATCATAGATAGCTACCCCGGGTATTACCCATCCACCAGGAGAGTTTATAAACAAATACAGATCTTTGGTATCATCCTCTATACTAAGATATACCATAAGACCAATAAGTTG